AGACGACAAGAACGGAATCGGAATCACGCTCTGTAGGATTTGAACCTACGACATTGGGTTTTGGAGACCCACGTTCTACCGAACTGAACTAAGAGCGCTTTCTTATCACAACGAAAAAGACTGATAATAAGGAGATTCCCTTTTTCTTTTTTTACCCCAACAATTCTTGTATGTGTATACTATCATACATCATAAAGTAAAAATTTATGTATGTCAAAATGAAATCGATCTAAAAAAAAAAAGGATCTCGCGTTACTGCTGCTCTGAGCGGTAATTGGTAGGGATGACAGGATTTGAACCCGTGACATTTTGTACCCAAAACAAACGCGCTACCAAGCTGCGCTACATCCCTTTCTTTCAATTGGCCTACAATATCATTGTAAAGAATCCCTGTCTTGTTTTCCACATCCTTATTTTTTATTCCCTCTAGTGATATGCAAAATGGATCTTGCCTTTTCTTGTTTTTGGTCTCATATCATATACCATATAATAATAATAAATTATTATTTTTCTTGGGAATTCGCAGGCGTAAAGTGACCCATTTTCTGTTTTAAGAAAAAAAAAAAGAAAATCAAATCTTATATACCGAATCATTGCGCATTTCAATTTGAATTAGGGATTCCGCGCACAAATACAAGTGGGCCTTTAACTACATATACATCTCTTACCATAATATATTCCAATAGGGAATACAAAAACAAAAAAGAAGGAGGATTTTCAATGCGAGATCTAAAAACATATCTTTCCGTGGCACCGGTACTAAGTACTCTATGGTTCGGGTCTTTAGCAGGGTTATTGATAGAAATCAACCGTTTATTCCCCGACGCATTGACATTTCCTTTTTTTTCATTCTAGTTATTGAACTAGAACGGGTGAAGAAGATTAGAGCTAGAATCAAATATTTGTGACTAATCTCTCTTTCCCCTCTTTTCGTTTTTTTGTTTTACAATTAGAAAGAAGGAAAGCGAAAGAAAAAAGGGTGGCTTCAACCTCAGCGAAACCTGGGTTCAGGCTCCGATTAAATTAATTATTAATTATAAATTATCCAGTTAAAAGCAAATAGGCAGGTAAAAGAAAACGGAAATCAAAATATGTCTGGGGTAAGAGTATCCTCCACTACAAGATCCTTAAATGAAATACTGGACTGCGATTTAGCAATATAGTTAGCAATATAGTTAGAAATTCTTGTATTACTTATTATTTTTTTTCCTATTTATTTACTATATTGATTCAATAAAATCTTTATTTCATAAGTTTTTTTGAGTGGTTAGCAACTTCTATTTTTTTTTTCCCGTGCTTCTTATTCGTTGCGGGTCGGAAAATAGAAAAGTTGGGTGAATCAAAAACCCCAAGGAGGTTCATGGCCAAGGGTAAAGAGGTACGAGTAAGGGTTATTTTGGAATGTACTAGTTGTGTTCGAAACGGTGTTAATAAGGAATCAAGGGGTATTTCCAGATATATTACTCAAAAGAATCGACACAATACACCCAGTCGATTGGAATTGAGAAAATTCTGTCCCTATTGTTACAAGCATACACTTCATGGAGAGATAAAAAAATAGATAGAGTCAAGCCACGTGCTTTTGTATCACCCTTTCAAGGGACATGAAAAAATAATCTAGATATATATCTAGATTATTTCATATATTTAAATAAAAACAAATAAAATAAATAAATCTAGACAAACCAAATCCTATAATTGATTCTATAAATCATTTTTTTATTTCATCGAAATGGGATTTTAGGGATAAGGAATAAACAAATTATGGATAAAACCAAGCGACTCTTTCTTAAATCCAAGCGATCTTTTCGTAGGCGTTTGCCCCCGATCCAATCGGGGGATCGAATTGATTATAGAAACATGACTTTAATTAGTCGATTTCTTAGTGAACAAGGAAAAATATTATCTAGACGGGTGAATAGATTGACCTTAAAAGAACAACGATTAATTACTATTGCTATAAAACAAGCTCGTATTTTATCTTCGTTACCTTTTCTTAATAATGAGAAACAATTTGAAAGAAGTGGGTTGACCGCTAGACCTCCCGGTCTTCGAACCAGAAAAAAATAGGCTTACTCTTCAATTAAATAAAAATTCCAATCCGAACTCAAACCCAGATGGATGTTTTGTTCAAAAAATCTGCGAAGCAGCCGTGCCGTAAGAAAAAAAAAAAGAATTGGGAAAGAAGAATAAAATCAATCTTTTTTTATTGAGCGTGTTCGCTCATTTTGACGACTTTATCATATTATTTCTACTCTACCTTCCTCTTACTGGAGTTCATTCTCCAGAGAACTCCGTTTAAAAATTATAATGGATTCTTTCCAATTTCTTTATTTTATAATCTCATTGGAAATCATATAAAGACAATTCCTATTTGATATAGCTATTTGTGCAAGTATCTTACGATTAAGAACCAACTGCGCTTTATACAGATTGTATATTAATCTACTATAACTATAGGATACCAGATTTCCGCGAATTACTGCATTTATTCGGGTGATCCACAAACGCCGAAAATCCCTTTTTTTCCTATCTCTATCGCGATGAGCCGAAACCAAAGCTCTTATTTTCTGTTGAGTAATTGTTCGGCTAAGTCGTGAATGAGCCCCGCGAAAGCTTGATACAAATAAACGCATTTTTGTTCTACGTCTCCGAGCTATATATCCTCGTCTAATTCTGGTCATTGAATAAATGAAATTTCGATGAATAACTAATTGATTTCCTTTCTTTCAGTTATTCTTTTCCCCTTTACTAGTCTATTAATAACAAAACGGACTCTTCCAATTTATAAAATAAAAATTCCAATGGCTTTTGCTACTCTAACCTTCCCGACCACGCTTTTTTCTTTTGTCGAGGCATTGGAAAGAAAATAGTAAAAAAAAAAAACGAAAGTAGTAAATAGATAAAGAAATTGTGGGTTCCGTCGTCTCTATGATTACTTCTTAAACGGTGAGGCCCTCTCTATACACCGGAGCCACTTCCTTCATTTAATCAATTCTATTGGTAACTTGTACAGGTACCACTCTTCGGCTCTACCCATGAATTTTCTAGTAATAGGTCTTTCATAACGAGATAGACCTTATACAGTAACGGTATTTAATTATGAAGATTGGTGGGGTAGCTGACCTTGTTAGTCCGTTCTTGCAAGAGTAGAAAGATAATCTTTCTGCTTTTTTTTTGATAGTATTTCCCCCGCTTAATGGATAACTATTTGTTACCAATGGGGAATTCTTTCTCACCTTAAATTAATTGAAAATTGAGGTGGTGGAATTTGCGCCAGTGGAAACCATAAATTTCATACACAATAGAAAGATATGATAGATCGATCTTTTTTTAGATAGTGAATGGAATTCTTCTTCTTCTTTTCTATCCGATTCACCGGTACTGATCATTGATACTTAAAAAAGGTTTTCTTTCTTTTGTTTTGTCTCAGCCCATGATTGAAACGAGTCGCACATACACCCTTGTACATGTTCCTCGGCGCTGAGGGCATCCCCGCAGAGCGGGGGATTTGGTAACATTTCTGATTGGCTGTCTTGGGTTTCTAATAAGTTGTTTAATAGTTGGCATGCTGAATTATTCATTATGGGCTGGTTTAGATCGATCCTAACCGGATGATTATGAATTTCTTATGTTTAATATTCTATTAAACCCTTAAAAAGTAACTGCTATGTTTTATCTAACCGCTACAAGATCAATAAGTCCATGAGCTTGGGCTTCTGTTGCTGACATAAAAGTATCCCTTTCCATGTCTTCGGATACAACCCATAAGGGCTTGCCCGATCTTTTTACATAAACCATTGTAAGGATTTCGCGCAGTCTCAGTAGTTCTTCCGTATCCAGGATAAATTCTCCCGTTTGTGCCCCATAAAAAGCGCCAAAAGGTTGATGGATCATGACCCTGATGATATATTATAACATAATAAAAGGTTCCTCTATCTCGCACGATTCGGCGAGGGGAAGAGATAAAGAAAAAGATAGAATTGAACAACCGTACGGGCACTTTTTCGCATTGCATACGGCTCGCCAATGGAATTTGCTTTTTACCCTTCATCAAACAAGGATAAAAAGGGGTTCTATTATACCCAGATGGATAAATGATCCAATTACCACCCTTCTTTTTTTTGAGGAGTTCAAAAATACTATGATGGCTCCGTTGCTTTATATATTTATTTCGTTTGTGATTCAGCAATCCCAAAGTTTCTTTTTTTATTTATTTTCGTACTCTTTCATACCATAAATCTTGTTAATTGTTAAGAACCTTCCGGCGTGAAAAAAGTTTGTGGCGCTGCAATAGGCCTCCGATAGGTAAGATAAACTCGGAATACCCCTTCTTTATCTCATACTACTGCTTCGATACATAATCAAATATTTTTGAAAAAACACTAACAATTTTCATATCGAATTCGAAGTGCCATGCTATTATTACTTAATATTAAGAATTCATATGGCGAAGGCATAGTCTTCTTTTTTCTCTCAAATAAAAAACTCATTGGCGCCAAGCGTGAGGGAATGCTAGACGTTTGGTACGTGCTCCGGCGGCCAGGAGAAAAGACCCCATGGAGGCGGCCAATCCGAAGCATACTGTCTGTACATCGGGTCGCACAAATTGCATAGTATCATAAATTGCTATCCCGGGTATTACCCATCCGCCAGGAGAGTTGATAAATAAAGACAAATCCTTGGTCTCGCTCTCCATACTGAGATACAGCATAAGACCAATAAGTTGATTCGAGATATCGCTCTCAACCATTTGACCTAAAAAAAGTAATCTTTCTCGATAAAGTCGGTTGATTAGGATAAAACAGTATCCCTTCGGAGCCGTACAGGCATCTTTTGATGCATACGGTTCAACAAAACTTGCGAAAAACAAATCAATGTGTAGCTCCTAGCCCCTTTCCTTTCTTTTTTCCCCGCTTCTATCGAGGGGCTTTTCTTCCGGTTTTCAAGAACGATGAGTTTAGCTGGTTTCCTAGACCTATAATATTCTAAGCAATTCACTAAACTTATCGACTTATCGAACTAACTTTTCATTGATGTATTTTTTCATCGAGATCTGATCCAAAAATCACGATGCCATTTTCTTGTTCCTGAATTGAATGGGTTTCTTCCATTTTTTTAGGTTTATGCTCTACTCCGAGTAAGGATTCGCCCGATTTTGATTTGCACATATAGGACAAATGATCCCAATACCACGTCTCTTTTTTGCTATGACTTCCCCCCTTTTTTTTAATTCATTTCTTTCATGTCTTCCGCCAAATACCAAATATTTGAAATATTCATCATATTTAGTATTCCGTCGATTAACAATTTGAGATCGCTTTTCGAATAAAGGAATCGTTTATGATATAAGTAATAATCATAGATATATTACCAATTGGGTTTTTCTAAACGGAGCCTGGATACCTCATTTTATTGGTCCAGCCAAGACGACCATAAAATTGATTTATTGCTAATATTAATCTGGATGCTTCCTCACGGAATAGATCTAATTGCACTTCATTGCATTTCACGCTACAAATTTTTGATAATTCAATCAATTTTTTGGGCGAAACAGAGGATATCTCGATCGGGGGAGAGAACGGGGAAATCCCATATGACCCAATAGATCTGACAAGTCGCACTATATGTCAATCCAAGATTGATGCCTGTCCGTGATACTTCGATAAGGTACTTTTGGAACACCAATAGGCATAAAATGAAAGAAAAAAGAATTAAGTACTCTAGTTCACTTTGATGTGGAAGCGTAATAATGGGCTTCTTGTCTTAATACTAGTGGCCGTTATCTTAGTTTATACATAGATTGACGAAGTTCATAAAATAAAGGAAAATTCTTACGAATAAGTCTTTTGAATTATGACCAAATATGGATTCATTCGCTCATAGAAAAGGGAATCAACCCCCATTGCGTATTAGTACTTATCGAGTATAGAATAGATCTGCTTCTCTTTTTTCCTACGAACCGAACTCTTCCATTATTACTAAAAGAATAGAACAAATATTAATATTAATCCCTTTTTCGAGATAATCCCCTGAAAAAAGGGGTACATAGCATAGTTTTTTTCAATGCAATAAAGTTACATAGTGTCTATTTTTATTAATAAAGGGGTAGTCCCATGGGTTTGCCTTGGTATCGTGTTCATACCGTCGTATTGAATGATCCCGGTCGTTTGATTGCTGTCCATATAATGCATACAGCCCTGGTTGCGGGTTGGGCCGGTTCAATGGCTCTATATGAATTAGCTGTTTTTGATCCCTCCGATCCAGTTCTTGATCCAATGTGGAGACAAGGCATGTTCGTTATACCCTTCATGACTCGTTTAGGAATAACCGATTCATGGGGTGGTTGGAGTATTACAGGGGGGACGGTAACGAATCCGGGTATTTGGAGTTACGAAGGTGTAGCGGGGGCACATATTGTGTTTTCCGGCTTGTGCTTCTTGGCAGCTATCTGGCATTGGGTGTATTGGGATCTAGCAATATTTGTTGATGACCGTACAGGAAAACGTTCTTTGGATTTGCCTAAAATCTTTGGAATTCATTTATTTCTCTCAGGAGTGGCTTGCTTTGGTTTTGGGACATTTCATGTAACAGGATTGTATGGGCCTGGAATATGGGTGTCTGATCCGTATGGACTAACTGGAAAGGTACAATCTGTAAATCCAGCATGGGGTGTGGAAGGTTTTGATCCGTTTGTTCCAGGAGGAATAGCCTCTCATCATATTGCGGCAGGGACATTGGGCATATTAGCAGGCTTATTCCATCTCAGTGTCCGCCCGCCACAACGCTTATACAAAGGATTACGTATGGGCAATATTGAAACCGTTCTTTCCAGCAGCATCGCTGCTGTCTTTTTTGCAGCGTTTGTTGTTGCTGGAACTATGTGGTATGGGTCAGCAACTACCCCCATCGAATTATTTGGTCCCACCCGTTATCAATGGGATCAGGGATACTTTCAGCAAGAAATATATCGAAGAGTCAGTGCTGGACTAGCCGAAAATCAAAGTTTATCAGAAGCTTGGTCTAAAATTCCTGAAAAATTAGCTTTTTATGATTACATCGGAAATAATCCTGCGAAAGGGGGATTATTCAGAGCGGGTTCAATGGATAACGGGGATGGAATAGCTGTCGGGTGGTTAGGACACCCTATATTTAGAGATAAAGAAGGGCGTGAACTTTTTGTACGTCGTATGCCGACTTTTTTTGAAACATTTCCAGTTGTTTTGGTAGACGGAGATGGAATTGTTAGAGCCGACGTTCCTTTTCGCAGGGCAGAATCGAAGTATAGTGTCGAACAAGTAGGTGTAACCGTTGAGTTCTATGGTGGCGAGCTGAATGGCGTGAGTTATAGTGATCCTGCTACTGTGAAAAAATATGCTAGACGTGCTCAATTGGGTGAAATTTTTGAATTAGATCGTGCTACTTTGAAATCCGATGGTGTTTTTCGTAGCAGCCCAAGGGGCTGGTTTACTTTTGGACACGCTTCATTTGCTCTGCTTTTCTTCTTCGGACACATTTGGCATGGTGCTAGAACCTTGTTCAGAGATGTTTTTGCTGGTATTGACCCGGATTTGGACGCTCAAGTGGAATTTGGAGTATTCCAAAAACTTGGAGATCCAACTACAAGAAGACAAGTAGTCTGATGCAGCATTGCTCTGCTATTTTCGTTTCTCGCTTCTGCTTCTATTTTCGATTTGTGCTTTTTATTTGAATTTTAAATAAGGTCCTGAAGAAATATGGATTTAAATCGCCGCCCTTTTTGATTCTTTTTTTCTTTAATCCGGGGGATGATCCCAAATAAACAGGTATGGAAGCTATAATTGGAAACCACGATCGAATTTATGGAAGCATTGGTTTATACATTCCTCTTAGTCTCGACTCTAGGGATCATTTTTTTCGCTATCTTTTTTCGAGAACCGCCTAAAGTTCCAACTAAAAAAACAAAATGATTTTTCTTATCTCAATTGAAGTAATAGGCCTCCCAATATTGGGAGGCCCGTTAAACTAGTCCCCGTGTTCCTCGAATGGATCTCTTAGTTGTTGAGAGGGTTGCCCAAAAGCGGTATATAAGGCGTACCCAGTAAAACTTACAAGTAACCCAGATATAGAGATGGCGACTAGGGTTGCTGTTTCCATTATTATAGAATTTCAAGACCACACTGGATCCATGATAAGATCGTTTATTTACAACGGAATGGTATACAAAGTCAACAGATCTCAATCAATACAAAATAGGATTTATGGCTACACAAACAGTTGAGGGTAGTTCTAGAGCTCGTCCAAAAAGAACTTCTGCAGGGGGGTTGTTGAAACCCTTGAATTCGGAATATGGTAAAGTAGCTCCTGGATGGGGAACTACTCCTTTGATGGGAGTCGCAATGGCTTTATTTGCGATATTCCTATCTATTATTTTGGAGATTTATAATTCGTCCGTTTTACTGGACGGAATTTCACTGAATTAGAATGAAATTTACAAGAATCACAAAATACTACCTTTTAAATAAGCATTTAGGTATCGGATTTTGAATTTTAGTTGATTGGTAGTTCGACCGCGAATTTTTTATTTCTGTATTTCCGGAATATGAGTGTGCGACTTGTTCGAATTGATCCTATTGATAGTACAGAGCATAGGTCTGTCGTCTTGATCGAGATGGTTTTACTCCGTCGGATATTCATTCTAGTATCTGGAGCACGGAATATATGAAATAGATCACGAAGTATTCGAACTATGATTCATACTTAATATTCAGACCCCTTGGCCGGATTCAAAAAAAGTTTCCAAAGAACAAATTTTCAATTGCAAGATTTTTCTTCTTTCAAATTCCCCATTTGTGCTTTTATTTTAATTTTACTCAAAGCACAAACTTGAATAAATGATGATCCAAGGATTCTTACTCATGGAATCTTTGGACTTAGTTTGAAGGTTTTATTGAATCATCGTGGTTCTAGTATGAATCTGAGGTTTCAATTGATTCATAGGGTCTTAACAAGAAAATTCCTACCATTAATAAAGAAAACAAAAGTAAAACTACATTACATACAACTCAAAATAACAAATCAAAGAAAATGAAATAGGTAAATAGAAGATTCAAGAGGCCTGTAACGATCAACATAAAGATAAGCGAGTCGACTTGATTTTTTGGCATTCTAATTATAACCACAAAGAAAAGCTTTCTTATTTTTATTCTTTCGTTTTTTTAGATAAGATTGAATCAAAAAATTAAGAAGTTTCCAATTTTCTATTCCATACCAGTATTGGGGTGGTTTTGTTTGAGCCGTACGAGATGAAATTCTCATATACGGTTCTCAGAGGGGAGTTCTCTTGGTTTACCTATCTCAATAAAGTCTACGATTGGTTCGAAGAACGTCTCGAGATTCAGGCGATTGCAGATGATATAACTAGTAAATATGTTCCTCCTCATGTCAACATATTTTATTGTCTGGGAGGAATTACGCTCACTTGTTTTTTAGTACAAGTAGCTACAGGGTTTGCTATGACTTTTTACTACCGCCCGACCGTTACTGAGGCTTTTGCCTCTGTTCAATACATAATGACGGAAGTTAACTTCGGGTGGTTAATTCGATCGGTTCATCGATGGTCGGCAAGTATGATGGTCCTAATGATAATCCTGCACGTATTTCGTGTGTATCTCACCGGGGGTTTTAAAAAACCTCGCGAATTAACTTGGGTTACAGGTGTGGTTCTGGCTGTATTGACCGCATCTTTTGGTGTAACAGGTTATTCTTTACCTTGGGACCAAATTGGGTATTGGGCAGTAAAAATTGTAACAGGCGTGCCTGAAGCAATTCCGGTAATAGGATCGCCTTTGGTAGAGTTATTACGCGGAAGTGCTAGTGTGGGACAGTCCACTTTGACTCGTTTTTATAGTTTACACACTTTTGTATTACCTCTTCTTACTGCCGTATTTATGTTAATGCATTTCCTAATGATACGTAAACAAGGTATTTCTGGCCCTTTATAAAATTTTACAAAATATAG